TCCATAAACTCTGGGTCCAAATTCGGATTGGGATCGGCGTGGGGAACTTCCGCCGGTTCTGGCGCCTCTTCATCCAAAGCTGCAGAGGTTTGGAACCCTGCGCAATAAAAGCTGCGAACTGCTCCTCGGAATTACACTGGGGAGAGGGGGACCTTGGAGGTGCTTCAACTCCACCCATGTATTCCGAGCTGCCCAGGCCTTCATCGAGGTTTTTTCCAGTCCTAAAAAAAGGCCCCTTGGGCCTCCCACTCATCTGGCCCGGGCGAATAACTACGTGACCAAATTCTCCTGTTCAAAAGAAGATCTCTTTGATTCTTCATTCTCAACAGGAATGCATCAACATAACTGCCCTTCCATATGGATCGTCGTGGCATGAACTCAGAATTTCTTCGCTTCGATGTAGTCCTCTAGCTCCGAGGGTTAGGACCAAGGGAGCGGTCGAGTGGCTCCGCTCCTCCTCCCTCTCCTTTAGGAGAAGATCGTCGTTGGTCTTTTTGCTTTTTGACATAACATTATCGGCCGCCTCCGGTCCGGTAGGTCGGTCGCCCTGTAGCCGCTCCGCTGAAAGTGAGATCACTACCGGCTTTAAGAATAGGGAAACATCACTCCTAAATGCAGCCGTTCTCTTATCTACGATACCACCAGACGCGCTCCTGCCTCTTTCGCAGCGCAGTAAAAACTCTCCTCTCCAATGGGACCAGCCGGGCCAGAAGCCTCGTTTCCTTCAACTAATTAAAGCTCTTTGAAGTTGGCAGTAGAAAAGTCATCTCACTGAACATTGGATTATATACTACCTCGTTAACATTACAACCAATCAATCGAGAGTCTTCTATACATTTACATTTACAGTTTCTATTCCTCCCCGAACGAGCAAGAAAAGGTAGAAGTGAGCTTCTGGCAGTTAGAGTGAGGAAAGGATCTTAGCCATCGGTGACCGGCTTTCGTAAAAGCATCTTTGGGCGATAGTTTCTCGATCCGGTCTCTCACTTGACTATCAAAGCAAAGGGCAGAACGAATCTATCTTATCCTAAGATAATTCTTGTCTCACTTTCTTATCGTTCGTCCGTTCCAGGTATTCAAAGAAGTATTTCGCTCTTTCTCTTTTTTCCTTTCAAGTCTTCAATTCCCCTCGTTCGGGTATAGAGTCACATAGCTCGGTAAGAAGTCAGAACACAGCTACTCCTGAACTCATTAAGTCAAGAGCTAGAGAAGGGTTCTTAGGTAATGGCTAGCTCGTCAGTACCTGGTGTTGATTTTTTCACGTCTTTCAGTACTCGAACTGAAGTCAAGTACATCAATCGGTCTAAGGTCTCTGCACCTCTCTGTTATCCGGAAATGAAGCAGGAAGATCTCTAGATGGCAGCTAGCTGAGAACCCGAATGAATCTCATGCGCCTCGGCCGAGAGAGGATAATAGGAGAGGATAGAAGGGCGCACCAGCTATGTGCCATTGTCAAAATGGTTGTCTATCACCCTGGTAGAAGATACCTAAGTTTTTCTGCTACTTACCTAATCCTTAACTCGCTACTCTAATTCTGCTCGTTCCCTATGGTCGAGCACTTCGTTCATGAGTTGCTATCGCATTAGCTGTGATAACTATAACTTAAGCTATCTTCTCGAGTGAAAACATCTTTCCTTAGGGATGAGCTTTTGGGGCTAAGTAAAAAGAGCTTATTTCTTCGTCGATAACAAGCCTTTACTTCAAATAAGGAATAGAACCAGAAGCTTTGATGGTAGTAAAGTCAGTCCATCTGTACTGTAAAGACAGACAGATTCTTCGTATCGCCGCTTTCTTTATAGTTGCTCCAGTGAAGCAATGCAAGACAGATGGATAGAGGGAGACTAATACTATAAGAGGACCTACTCCTTCTATTCTCTTTCCCATCAAGCTACGCATGCTTACCAGAAAGTCCTTCTTAAAGGCAGAATTTCATTCCGGTATGATCTCCCGGCTAAGCGGTCGGGTCATGGATCTTGCACTTCACTTGAATAGTGCTTTTTAAATGGCTAAGTCAAGCTGACAGAATTGAAACTAAGGACATTTGAATGCTAAGGCAAAGCACTTTGATTCTCCATCCATAGGATGTTGCCACGGAATCGGGTTCTGTTTTCGAATCACTTTCTGCTGCTCAGTCAGAAGATGCTTTGGTAACCGATTTAGCTTCATCGGAGGATATTCTAGTAGAGTCTGATACCGGGTAATCTTCTTCCGTAGACGATCATCTTTCGCCGAAGAGGATACCTAGCAGAGTCAGCTTAAATAGCTAGTCGGCTTGTATGCCCTTGTCTTTTCTGCAATGTAAAGTAAAGAGTAGTAAAGCACCCAAAATAGTTGGAGATTCACTTTTGACTTTCCCCACATTTGAGATCTCGAAATCTAGAAGTGGAATCCATTCTTTTAAAGCCAGACCTACAAGAAAAAATAAAGTATATGAATGGGGTAAACAATGAGTTGCAGATTCAACTGCCCCTTTTTTTTTAGGTTCCCCTTCGCCTCGGTCATCTATTTCGTCTTTGGAACTCCTAAAAGAGTTTACGGGCCTAGCTCAACGAAAAGGAAAGTCCTTCTGTTCCAGGTTCGAGTGATGTTTCACCAGTAAGAGATCAACGAAAAGCAAGCCTTCTTACCAGTTTGAACTAAAAGAATGTAGTAGAAACCCGAGACCAAAGGAGTGTACTTTACTTAAGGAAATGTACTTAAAGAGGGGTTCTTGAGTAAGGGAGGGGTCGGCATACTAATAGTAGCCTTTGTCACCACCCTAGCAAGAATCAAGGGTATGCCCGCGCGTAGAAGACCTCAAAAGCCTAATTTTATTTATCTTATCTTCTTTTTTACTTCGTATTCAATCCACTTGCTGGGATTTTTCTAGCTGTTACGCTCCAGTGCTAGACCTCTATTAGCACTTTGTTATCTTGCCCATATTGTGGGAGTGCTAATCCTCCGTTTTAATCAGTTCTGGTACTGGCCAATTCGTTTTCAATCTATCAGTAAAGGGCTGGGATAATAATATATCCCGTGAGGAAGCCTAATTTGCTTGTGAGAAAGCCTTAGAATTAGCATCTTTTCTTTAGGAGAGCCTGTTTTCTAGTATGTTAAGCATGTGACTTTCTAATCCAGGCCAGCAGTCTCGACTAAGCCAAAAGGCTAGTTAGGGATATGTCTTTGATAGGGTCTTTCCATTCTGGAACGAGTCTAAGATTTGGCTTTGGTTAGTCTATCCTGAGGTCATATCCTCCCTTCAAACTAAAGGGCTGTCAAAAGGGAAAACTCTTTAAATAAAGTTCCTTGCCTGTAAACAGAATACTAGCAGACAAGCTCTGACAGAAGGCAATGTAATTGATCAAATGTGGGGCATCGACGTCTTCAGAGTCAGAGAAGTGGACAAATGCTGCTAGTCTTTTTCGACGAATCAACTGTGGCATGGCACTTTTATTAGCATTACCTTGTGTAAAAAATCAGCACTTCTTTTAGTTAACAGTTAACCGCCTACTGCCCCTCGATGGTTTGCTTTCAGTTGACTTTTGTGGTTCTATCGTAACTAAAGATGATTCTGTTCTGTTAAAAGATTAGGAGTAAGGGCACTTGCTGTTGCCGCTCTTAGAGTAAGAAGATCAGAGCATAGCTTAAGGTTCACTTAACTAGGATAGATGGGCCTAGACCTCCTTCCTTCAAAGACCCGATTCGTGACAAGAGCCCTGGAAAGGACTAAAAGGCTAGTACCGTATACGACAACAAGACCAACAAGAGTTCCTACTCATACTCTTACTAAAGCACCGGCAACTCCAACTGTAGCAGCGGTTATTGCCAACAGCGTCTAATCCCAGAGCTTCTATTTACTCAATACCAGATACGCATTCAGTTAGCTTTCTAGCAGCGGTAATGCCATCAAGAGCTTCTTTTAAAGCTGCCTATTCTGTGTTTGGGTTAACTATTGATTCAATTGCGACAAGAGCGTATTCTTTCCTTTCAAAGAGGGCATTCGATGCCTATTCTTTTCTTAACAAAGGAAAGAAGAAGAGGGCTCAGACATCTACTGCTCCAGTGACAGAGAAAGCTCCAACTCCTTCTCCATTTTCAGAGATAGCTGCTGAGACAGCCTCATATATAGCTCCAATACCCTCTCCTTCTTCGGGGACTGAGATAGCGACATCCCCAAGACTTGCTTATGACTAGAGGGCTTGAAGGAAAGCAATTCTACTATAAAGTGATGGAAACACTACGATGATGGTACTTCCTTACGATGATGGAACTTCCTTTGATTAGCGCTTAGAAGGTGATAGAGAGAGAGTTAGGACTGCCCTTGGTTCCATAGACATCTTCAGAAAAGGAGACAGAGATTCGCAGGAAGGCTAGCTCTGAGTCCCGCGCCTTCTTTCATCGATGTGCAAGGTATAGCACAAGCGCTTCACACATTACCTCCAGGGGCTAGACTCCGATCTTCGCCAGTCCAGGCACCTCTCCAAACGGGATACGTTCTACCCGTAGTCTCGGCTAAATAGCAAATCAGCCAGGTTTCACCTCCCAACCCACGCCGGGTTATGTTCCTGAACCCCAACCAGGGTATTATCAGCCGCCCGTTTCATCGAGTTACCCGGCTCAACCCATGACGAGCCACCGTCACCAAAGCAGCTACAACCCCCCCTATGCCAAGTCAACCAGATCCTAGCCCTACTTCAAAGCCGAGTACTCTATCCGAGTTAGCAACCCAAAGAGAATCCTCGACTTCCACTTCAGGAAGCTAGGACCGCTTATATAAAGTCTGATCCAATGCTGGTCTCAGGTCTACAAGCAAGGGAAGGCGGGGGAATAGAAAAGACAAGACTCGGGGGTTAGGACAGGCTAGACCTAAGCCACCCAGCATAAGTAGTCATGAATTGGGTAAAACATTGGGGACAGGAGCACGGGCAAATCTATCTTCAACGGGTGCCCCGACTGCAGCTACGGCCGGGAATGGGGAGAAGGCATAAGAGAATGTCCTTCCTTCTTTTGAGAAGAGCTAGAAAAGCCCCCCTTAGCCAGCCTATGTATGGAATGTAAAATAACCAACATGGGTCAGAAAAGAGGGAACCTAGAAATGTCTTTATACCAATCAGCTACTTCATCAGAGGAGAGAGCACAACCCTCTCTGGCAGAAACCGATGGAATTTCTTTTCCATCTTCCTTTTTGAATTAGAAACTGACTGATTTCACTGTGAAACTAGGATTTTCGACCCCAGTCGGTGCGCTCATTCCCGTAGCGTAGGTTTGCTTTCTTTGTTTTTCCTCGTGGGTTTGGTGGTCCCTCGAGTCTTTCTTTTATCTTTATTGCAGCTGAGTCATTTCCCAGAGCTATAGCATAAAGCTATAATCAGCAGCCCCGCCTCACCAGATTACTTTACTGACTTGACTGGAATTCATTCAAAAACAGTATAGGAACTGGTTTCACAAAAGGGGTCGAGAACTACATAGATCTGATACCTTCTTCCCTTGGTCTGGGAGGTAGGTTATGTAGGCGTACAACTGTTCATAGGTTGTGCTCGATCGCGAATGGCCAAAAAATAGATTACTAGTATGCCTGATATTGCCAGAATACCTTCTCTTCTCCCTCTTTTCAACTGGCTAGCGATGAGGACACTTTTTATAGGACCGACGTCTGCACGCACCGACCCCCTCTCGTCCCGTTTCCGCATGTCTCAGTACAGTCTCTGGGCTTTTCTGCGCTTTCATTGGATTAGTTTCCGGATAGGGAAGAAGGGTAGCACCATCCCGGGTGTTAGGATATATTTGTAATTGTGGATGTGTAAGGCTATATTAGTCATGTATAATATTATGTTAATAAAAAAACACATGGAGTAATTTTGGCATCCTTGCATCAATACCCTAGCACCGAGTATCCTTAACGCCTGCCACCAGGCCATACCCACAATTACACCATACAGTCTCATAGACCCGCATCTTTTAAAGAGACGAATTGGTACGTATGGGCTTCGCCATCCATCTTATCATGCGATAGGCATCTTATGCTGCGGCAAGCATACTATGATGCGACATTTATAGGCGGGGAAGTAGCCTTATAGTCTTGCTTGTTCATCCTCGGAGAACTGAACTCCCTTTACTTTAGAGAGGAAAAAGAAAGAGTGAGGTAGTGGACAACTAAGAAAGATTCTCTTTTCAAGGCTAGAAGTGCTATAAAGGAAAGTAGATAGAAGAAGGAGACAAGAAAGAACTATCTTGCTATACCTGAATCAGTTTGACTCAATGCTTGCACTTGGATCTTTCTCCCCAGCTTCTTTCTACGATTCTGAAGAGTCAAGCCCTGCTAGTATGCCTCGAGAGCCTGAGCTACTATTTGATTTTCCTTACCCATATATCACAGTTAGTACCCTCAAAGCCATTGCCTTTCAAGTAGAGCGTCTTTTCAAGTCAGTCTTGTCCCGCCTGCTCGTTAGCAAGTGCCTAGGTCCCGTACGACAGCTCTCAAGCCTACCCCTAAGTCAAGTCCTGTCTTCAGTAGCAGCTTCGCTTCCAGGTCTGCTTCGGGCTATGGTCATTGATGGGATAACAATTGTACTAGCACGAACAGTTCTGCTCAGTTTTATGATTTTGATTGAAGTAGCCTTCCTTCGCTCGTCAGGATCAAGTCTCATTATGCTCAATGCCTTCGTTAAGCAGAGAAAGTCTCGTTCTACAACTCAAAGAATCAGGATGCCGTTTCGTTCCTTCGCCTATGATAAATCAGAATTGGATGGAGCAAAGTGAGAAGCGGAATTAGAATGAGAGACTACGAATGCGGCTTGCAACTCCTACTCGAGCTTCTGAACCTATATCATACCCCCCTTGCCTTGGCTTAGGTCCTTTTGATAGACTTTCCGCAGCTCAGTACTGCAGATCGTTGACGCTAAAAGCTCCTTGTGACAACTTTACTTACTGCTGTACTTCTTAAAAGAGAGAGAGCTGTCTCGTCTTTGGTGACAAAACTTCTCTAGTTCATCCCGAGAGAAGTAACCTGGAAAGCGAACCTGTCAAGCAAGTGAAGTGATCCTAGAGGGGGAATCCGGGGATAGCATTTTCTCTGCCCTTACCGAGTGCCTTTATCGAGCTTTAGCTATGGGAAATCCCAGTCTACGGGCTTAGGTGGCATCTTTCCCAAATCGACTGCCTAAGTATAACATCGATCGAACTTGTTGTTTCGCATAGAAAGCGAAGGTGTCGAAGTCCGCTAAGACATAACGACTGCTCGAAGCGGTGACAAATGGAATAGCAAGAATCAATGGCTATTCATCGTTATAGTAAGTCTTCTATGCTTTCCTCATGTTTTGTTTCCACTCCATTTTCATTACGAAGATGTATCACGTCAGGATCCGTTGCTCAAACCGAATCACGCCAACGTGATGGAAGTTCCTGGATCGTTTGAAATCAGAGTAGTACCAAAGGCACCCTCTGATTTCAGAATCAAAAATGGAAAATTGGCTATGGAGATTCCGCGCGGTCAGAGATTCATACAGACACAAAGGGGTTCGACAGGAAAGTCGTTTCGATCCAATCCATTCTTGGGGTCCGATAAAGACACTGGATATGTCAGTGACCTAGCACGACAAAGCACTCTCCGAGGGCATGGAATGTCTCATTTTTCGGTCAGAATCTTGACAGTAATGTCTCTGTTAGATTCTCCGGTCGAAATACGGGAAAACTCCATTCAATTCTCGATGGAAACGGAGTTTTGCGAATTCTCCCCGGAACTGGAAGATCATTTCGAGATCTTCGAACATATTCGAGGGTTCAATGTGACTATTGTCACTTCGGCCAACACACAAGATGAGACTTTACCACCGTGGAGCGGCTTTTTGCAAAAAGATGAGGGGGAAACTCAGTAAGATGTCGGAGAAGCGAAATATACGAGATCACAAACGTAGATTGCTCGCGGCTAAATATGAATTGAGACGAAAGCTTTATAAAGCCTTTTGTAAAGATCCCGATCTTCCTAGTGATATGCGGGACAAACATCGTTATAAGTTGTCCAAGTTGCCAAGAAATAGTTCCTTTGCACGAGTAAGAAACCGATGTATTTCCACTGGTCGCCCTCGTTCCGTATATGAGTTCTTTCGAATTTCTCGTATCGTTTTTCGTGGATTAGCATCTCGAGGTCCTTTGATGGGCATAAAGAAATCGTCTTGGTAGCAACCACCAAACCAATAGAGCAAGGGTTAGCTCTGCAGCTGGTCCACAAGCAAGGTAAGTAGGTCCATTACCGGCCGGCTCCGGACCGAAAAGACCTAACGGAGGAATCCCTTATCTCGGATCGGAGATGCTAACGGGGCGGGAATCGAAGTGGGGGGCCTCTCCACCGCACCTGTCTCCCCAGACATAGACTACGTACAGGGTAGTACTCTTGGAAAGATAGAATATCGCCGCGTGAACATAACATGTTGTTACGAATGTAACTCCCGAGGGATCGACCACTATTCTAAATATAGTAAGGCGGAGAACTGTTGTTCATTGGAGCGCCGGAGTGCAGAGGTTGTTCCCACCATTTCAGTCAGAGTGTGGGACTGAGCCTTCCGAATGAGAAAGACCAAAAAGTGCTTCATTTCGTTGGTCAAACCAACGCCAATATCATATTGACTTTCTCTCGTCCAATAAGAGTTTCCGAGAGTTACTTTCTGAAATTCTCTCCTTTCCAAAGCTGCGCAAGGCGGCCCCCCCCCAGAACTAAGCCCCACCCCTCTTTCCCCCCTTAAATGAAAGACCCTCGCCCCGCTTCCTATTCATTTTTGGGTCGTGACCTGAGGGCCTTTGATTCTGTTTTCTCCAGAGGTGATTTCTAGAATCAACCAACCGACAAATCCGTAGCCTGCAAGAACTCTTATTCATGTAGGCTTTCCGTGAGAGGCCTTGACGGAACTACATGATACATAAGTCCATGACCACACTAGACCTGCCCCCCTTTTCTCATCTCATGTAGGCTCATTACGTGTAGTCAGGGCCTCTCACTACAAGCCGGAATATGACTCAAAGCCATTCTTTTTTTGAAGATTCCGTACCGTCAGGAACAAAGTCGTGCGCTTGCTACGCCCTGGAGTTTTTCAGCTCCCTCTCGCCCAAATTCAATGGGATGGATGAATCCAATCAATAAGCTTTTAGATTGATTCAGGGCGCAGCGAAGCCAAATTCCATCAAGGCAAGGGGGGCTTACTTTTCCTGACGCTGAGTCATCCTATTCTAATTTAGCTATGCTAATGGAACAGGAAGAGTTTGAAGATGATATGGACCCCCCCCAATGAGCGAGAACCTCCAATTGCTTAGGGTCGCACTCTGTCCCCCTTTGTGGACGAATTATTCTCTCCTTTAAGAATTCTTTCACCGAAGAGGAAAGAATCATCTTCCAAGCACCAAAATCTCCATTAGATTCATTCCTAAGCTTGCTTTGTTGCAGCAATATGATCAGTCCGAGAGTGCTGGAGAGAAGAGAAAGCGGTCAAAACCTCTCTGATTCGGTCACCGAGCAGTCGGACGACTGTTCAGTAACCCAGGATGACCCCTTCGACGCTTCTTTCGCTGTATACCCCCTCCATCCTTCGGAGGTGGAAGAAAGGTCTAACTATTACGGGCCCCAGAACGCTAAAAAGGTGGGGGAACAAGAGTGGTCACGATAGGAAAGAGAAATGACTATGACTATAAGGAACCAACGATTCTCTCTTCTTAAACAACCTATATCCTCCACACTGAATCAGCATTTAATAGATTATCCAACCCCGAGCAGTCTTAGTTATTGGTGGGGGTTCGGTCCTTTAGCTGGTCTTTGTTTAGCCATTCAGATAGTGACTGGCGTTTTTTTAGCTATGCATCACACACCTCATGTGGATCTAGCTTTCAACAGCGTAGAACACGTTATGAGAGATGTTGAAGGGGGCTGGTTGCTCCGTTATATGCATGCTAATGGGGCAAGTATGTTTCTCATTGTGGTTCACCTTCATATTTTTCGTGGTCTATATCATGCGAGTTATAGCAGTCCTAGGGAATTTGTTCGGTGTCTCGGAGTTGTAATCTTCCTATTAATGATTGTGACAGCTTTTACAGGATACGTACCACCTTGGGGTCAGATGAGCTTTTGGGGAGCTACAGTAATTACAAGCTTAGCTAGCGCCATACCTGTAGTAGGAGATACCATAGTAACTTGGCTTTGGGGTGGTTTCTCCGTGGACAATGCCACCTTAAATCGTTTTTTTAGTCTCCATCATTTACTCCCCCTTATTTTAGTAGGCGCCAGTCTTCTTCATCTGGCCGCATTGCATCAATATGGATCAAATAATCCATTGGGTGTACATTCAGAGATGGAGAAAATTGCTTCTTACCCTTTTTTTTATGTAAAGGATCTAGTAGGTCGGGTAGCTTCTGCTATCTTTTTTTCCATTTTGATTTTTTATGCTCCTAATGTTTTGGGGCATCCCGACAATTATATACCTGCTAATCCGATGCCCACCCCGCCTCATATTGTGCCGGAATGGTATTTCCTACCGATCCATGCCATTCTTCGTAGTATACCTGACAAATCGGGAGGTGTAGCCGCAATAGCACCAGTTTCTATATGTCTGTTGGCTTTACCTTTTTTGAAAAGTATGTATGTGCGTAGTTCAAGTTTTCGCCCGATTCACCAAGGAATATTTTGGTTGCTTTTGGCGGATCGCTTACTACTAGGTTGGATCGGATGTCAACCTGTGGAGGCACCATTTGTTACTATTGGACAAATTCCTTCTTTCGTTTTCTTCTTGTTCTTTGCCATAACGCCCATTCCGGGACGAGTTGGAAGAGGAATTCCTAATTCTTACACGGATGAGACTGATCACACCTGATCAGTGAAAAATTCTGACACCAAGAATTGACAAGCGGATGAGTTTTCTAGTTGACTATGTTGATATAGCTTAGATAGGGAAAAGATACTCTACTCTAGGGTAGGGCTTCACTTTAAAGGGGGCTTTGTTCCCGAAACTCCCCTCCGCTTCCTTCCCCTCTTTCGGCCACGAAAGAAAAAGAAGGGCATGAACAGCCTTAACAGCAGTATCAGACAAGACACCTGATCCCGACTCTTGGTACTTAACCCATACGCCGCGCCGGCTCTTCGACCAAGGAGGCATTCCTACCAGAATGCCGACTACTACGACTAAAGGGGGGAAGCAAAGTCTCCAACATTGAAGGCTTCGCTCGCTCGCCCCTCCCCATTAATTACTCGTCCAAGCAACTGGACCGGATTGGCGGATCAACCCTCCATAGTGGTTTCGTTCGTGAACCGGCTCTCATTCTATCTTCAATTCCTCTGCCTCAGTCTTTCTGATCTCTGATGACCTTTCCCATTCCTTATAACTAACCAAAACCAAACGGCGGTGGCCGAGGTAGAAAGAGATTGGACTCGCAAAGGCTTTTACCAGCAAGATACGGCTTTTTGGCTGAGCCGTATCGCTATGGAGCGCTTCTCATTGAATTACGTGTAGTCAGGCTTCCTTCATTTCTACTTCTATTCATTTCATTCCTGGCTTGGATTTTTGAAAGTGGTTTTAGCTCCTCCTGGACGACCACTCACTTAAGGAATTCTGGCTGTTGGCAATGCAAGTTTGGTATTGCGGTAGGAAAGGGTAATGTGGGCGTATTTTGATCTCCCACTCCAAGAGATCCAAAGAGCTCATGCTTGCTATTCTTTGGATGGAAGGAAATGGGATTTATCTTTCCTGTCCGAAATTAGGTTCTGCACGCCGGAAGAACTCTTTCCTCCATCTCTGATTCCACACAGCGGCCCACGTCGGCTTTGTGTGACCGCAGCGAGAAGCAATTGGTGCTGGTTGATTCTTAGGTTGAACAACTAGTCTTTATTTATTGTATCCGCGGAGCATCATATAGGAGAGATAAAAATGGGATCCGCTCAAATCAGAAGATCGTTATCCCGCCGAAAAAAAAGAGTAATATGATTGTCCCCCGGAGAAAGGTTCTGCTTTTTCAAGCTCTTCACTTTCTGTAACGAGCGACTGGTTCGAAGAAGCGAGAAAGAGCTTAACAAGCAGGAAGCCAAAGAACTTAGTGCAACAAACACGTCTTGACCAGTTCTCTTTCTACTAAGCCTTGGTATGGCACATAGAAACATTGGGTGGGGCTCTTTGACAAGAAGAGGTTCTCAGTTGATGGACCGGGTGAGAGAGTCGCTTTCTGAACACCTTGCAATTAGGGAAAGACACTAGACTAGGTGAGCCTTACCACCCGGCCGAGACCGTAGGATCGTGAACTCCCAGCCTTCCGTCACGGAACTCTACTATTAGTTGGAAACTCGCATTGCTAGCCCACCCAGTCAAAAGCCGGCGTGGGTCCTTCCCGCCGCCGCAATAAGAGCAACTTGATGCAGAAAGGAGCCTGACGGCTTCCAAGCCGGCCATAATAGAAATAGAGAGGCACATGCATGCTTCAGCTTATAGTAGCCCGGCCGATAGGCGCTAGCTAACATAGGCGACCATGCTTCTAACCTGCGTAGAAAACGCTTGACTAATAGGTCGCCTTTGGCGCCCCTATAATAAAAGAAGTCAGGGGGCCAGAACAAGCAAACTCAGTCTCATTACGTGTAGTCAGGGCCTCTCACTACAAGCCGTGAGGGTGTAGTTCCGGAATGAGCCTACATGAGAAAAGGGGGGCCTCTCACTACAAGCCGGAATGTGACTGAAAGCTACATTGGAACGGGGGAGTCCTACATGAAACTGAAAGCTACACTAGACCTGACTACACCACATGAGACCCAAGTGTGCGCTAGCTAGCCCTGTGGTTTTGAAGCTCCGTACCTTTTTTTTTGAAGTATTGAGGCGGCCGAAGACCCTTTATGTAAAGGACTTTTTTGAAGCCGGGGAGACGTTGTTCTTGGGACACTGGATCGGGGATGGGCACATTCGCATAGACAAGGAGAAGGTCCGTGCTATCACCGAGTGGGAGGCACCAGTCAAGGTGAATGAGTTACGATCATTCCTTGGTCTCGTAAACTATTTATTCTAATTCTAGGATAGGCGGTTTATATCTGGCACTGATCGCCGCTCCACTTACGGATCTCTTCAAGAAGGACCGAGCGTGGGTTTGGCTTTAAGGGGATCAGGGGGGGGGGGAGTGCCAAAGAGCATTCGAAGACCTCAAGCAAGCCGTGACAAAAGACCCGGTGTTGCGACTCCCAGACCACACCAAACCTTTGAAGTCCAAAGTGACGCTTCATACTTTGCTATCGGTGGGGTATTGGTGCAAGAGGGACACCCCTTAGCATATGAGAGTGGAAAGCTTAATGAAAGATAGAAGCGTTAAACAGTCCAAGAGAAGGGCTTTAGTGCATTGTTTGCGAACATGGAGGCTGGCGGCACGGAACCTATACAGTATGGGGTCGAAGTTCGTGGTCAAGACAGAACACATAGCGACGAGTGCCCAAAAGAAAAGAAGCTCTCACCAGCTGGCAAGACAAACTTGCCGAGTTTTACATGGTGCGTGAGTACGCCTTCTCAATAATGCCAACCAGGTTGCAGATGCGTTAAGTAAGTAGAAAGGCTGAATTAGCAGCATTCAAGCGCCGCTACGAGTAGGGCCTTACGCGATCGCATACGAGAGGGGTTGGAGAAGGACCCCCACGCAAAGAGCTTCATGCACCTGGCCAAGGAGGGCAAGACTCGGCGATTCTGGATCAAAGATGGACTTTAGTTCGCAAAAGGAAATCGAATGGTTGTGCCGGACTGAAGGAAGGAGTTTAATGAAACAATGACTACTACAGGGGGCGGGCCATCCGGGGATGCACCGGACCCAAGCCCTGTTATTCAAGGGGTCTTACTGGCAAAAAATGATAGATGATGTGGATGAATATGTGAGCACCTGTGTGTCAGCAAGATAAGGTGGAGCGGGCCAACCCAATAGGATGGCTGGAACCGTTGCCCGTGCCGATGGAAAGTCAGGTTCCGTGTAGTCAGGGAGAGCTTGTCGATGGGGATCAAAATCTGACTTGCTCCTGTTTACCGTACTATTAGCCGTACTGCTTTCCGAATGGTTGATATAAGCATGCCCCACTCTATTAAGATTAAGGGCATACCCTATAGTTAGTTGTCTTTCCTTTCCTGTACTATTCAACCCTGATTTACGGGAGTCCCTCTTCCCCATGGGGGAAGGCGTTCCTTATGATTACAATTAGTTCCTTTCTTTTCTATCTCTTAGCTTAGCTATAAGCAAATCTCAGCCTTTTTTTTACTTTATTACTTTACCATACCATTTATTTCATTTGAGCGAGGGAATTTTATTCTTGCCTAGAAAAGGAGCCAGCATTTCTTCAGTGAGAAATCTCGTTCCTAAACGAGTAACAACAAGTTTAGGACTAAAAAAGCTTTTTGAACTTTTTTTCTGATGATTGTGTGTGATCCTGCAGCTACTATCAGAGGGACACTACATGGACAGTCACAGGCGACCCTCGATTGATTTCCGAATTCAAGGGACGAATTGAGCGATAAAAGAAGAGCATATGAAGAAAGATCTGGCTTCTATGAATGAACCTATGCTATAGGTTTGATCAATTACAGGCTCATGGGAATGTTTTTCCCCTCTTTGACGAAGAAAGGTATTTCACTCGACCAGGTTTTAGTAATGTAAAAAAAAGAAGGTCTTTGAGCCCCCGTTGCGTGATAGCACACAGAAGACGGCCGTGGTGGCGCCCGCCCGCGTTGATCTTCGTCTGACCACGGATCTCAGACGGGCATTCTCCGGACTGAGCTTTGGCTTTGTTGGCTTCTTTACAAAAACAATCAATTCCTAAATAAGGTGCCCCTGCGCGGGGTCATCCATCGAATCATCAGAGAAGTAGTCCGACTCCGATGAGTTAGTACCCGCATCTCAAGCTTAAGGCTAAAGAGGGATGAGTGCGGGTCTAAGGTAGGACACCGTTCATTGTTTTTTTTCCATACCATAAGAGAACCGGCTCCAATACAAAAAAGTGATGTCAAACAAATGAATAGCTCTCTTTCACAAGTAAACTACCTTCGTCTTGGCATAGTTACGAGTTCAATCCATCAGTTGATCCATACTCTATCTATTAAGATTCTTCCTTAGAAAGAAATCCATCATTGGTTAAACAAGCTTTACTAATGTTTTCGCATATCAGCTTTGAAGTCGCAGATGCGCTGTTTTGACAAAATTTCCAATAAAGCTAAAGCTCAACTATCTAAAGTTATTAAAATTGATGCACAGGGAGCTGGTATTTGGCTCTTCTGGAGAGATGACGGAATGAAGATAGACTTAGTATCAAGCAACTTTCAGGCTAGCAATTGTCTTGTCTACGAGGGGAGAAAAGCACCCGGGCTAGACGAAGTATTGCGTATAGAAAGCAGGAGAGGCTTTCAATTGAAGAAAAAAAGAAGGCCAGTAACTACATCCCTTAGGCGGCATCTTAAGGCGAGTAGGGATAAATTTAGGCAAGAAGGTTATAGAGCAAATGCTATTGCAGTTCTAGTTCCCAGCTAGCTAGTTGAAGAAAAAAGGGTAAGCTCTTGCAGTGAACAAGCCTCTTTCTTTCTAAGCGCTCTCTAAGCCAGCGTAATTATTTCCTCAGTACAGAAAGAAAGTCAGAGGTGACCTAAAAGAAGCCCCGCCCCAATCGCAGTCTTAAGCTGGAGTATAAGTCTACCATTCATAGTTCCGGCCCTGGAAAAAGCCTTTCAAAAAAGCATAAAGTTTACTCCTCTAAATTCCTTTACTACTCTTTCTAACGCTATAAGATAAGGAGCTAGGCTGGCTATTCTTTGCTACTGCTCTAACGTGCTACGAGTCGTTTGATTCTGTGGGATGCAATGACTCTACTGAACGGAAGAGAGACTATAGCTCTGACATCACACTCCAAAAAGGGCTTCTGAAGGACAGGAAGAGGCGATGAAAGTCTCAGTCGAAGGTAGGGCATTCATCCTTCTTGCGTCCAATCTCAAAGAGAAATTAAACCTAACTCGCACTGCATGAAAGGACATAGCCTAATAGGTCAATCAGTTCTTCCTTTGAGACTTATGCCATATCTATATTGCTACTGATGCCATGCTTAGAAATGAAAGATTGACTCCTTCTCCTACTGCTACTACGAATGCTAGTCCTACTGATACTGATACCTTTTCTGGCACAATCCCTTCCAAGAGTTCATTCGATGCCATCTCATCCTTTCCTGTCTTCTTATCAACTCTGGATCATTTCATGTCCGCTGCTTCGATATCTTTATCAGGATCTAAGCTCTCGCAACTTCCTTCCCTTGCTTCTGTCTTACTCTAAAAACATATTCTTTTATTGACTGAACGGAGGGTATTCTCAAGCAGCTGATTCGATAGCATTTGTCCTAACCGGATTCACCAAGAGCTGATTCGATAGCAGGCGATTTGGTCCATTTTCTCTTTCCTGGTAATCAGGGAAGGCCTTTCCGCTATCCGCCTTGTTGTGATAGGGAAAAGACCCCCCTGTGCCACTGAGAAAGACTTATCTCCAAGTAGGCTGAATGCCTTCTTTACTATTCTCTCTGATCTTTAGGCCTCTTCTCGCGCCCTAGCACTCTTTCCTTTGCTCGCTAACTTTTTTATCCGTGATAATTGACTAAACTCTGTCAGGTGCTATCTACGAACACCACAAACAGCGGGTCTCTTTAGAAGGAAAGCATCCGATCTGGAGCCAGACCCTTCAGCGGCATCTATCTATTACCTATCTTCTTTTCTTAATTAAGCTTCCGCGCCTGGTGAAGCGAAAAAGCCTAGTCTATTATATGTATCTATTTATCTTCAGAGACATCATCCGACTTAGCGGCAAACCTCTAGATCAAACTCTTTAAAAGAAGGATCCCGTAAGTTCAATAATGCCTTTAACTCAAATTAGAGTACTTGGTTTTTATTCTATAACACTCTCGACTACTCACTATTTGAAGTGCTATCTATGAACCCCAAGAGCTATCTACAGATAGAGTTCTATCGGCCCCCTGAAAGCCAATACAGGGAAGACTAACATCCGATTCCGTGCCAGAAGTTGTCGACGACGAGGCAGCCTCGGTTACCATACATCTGAATGAAGTGGCAGCAAGCCCACTAAAGTACTTAAGCGTCTACTGAGGCAGCGACATTTCCGTTTCCCCCTTTTTTCAGTAGATGAGATTTGGATGAAAGGTGTGGTCACACGGGATACCAGACTCGCCAGCGGCTATCTGGGGTACTCGGCAGGCGTAGGTTGTGCCAGAGGTACTGGCTCGGTTCCGCACGGTTACTATGCTCAGGCTTGAGTCCCAGTTCTAATATCTGTGGAGAAACCTCGCATTGCCATGGTCGTAAGACAGAGTAGGTAAATCTCGTTAACAAGAGGGTAAGGCTCGCGAAGAAAACTACTGGAGCAAGTCATTCAGTTTACTGAAAAAAATCACTCTCTCAAATTGCTGCCTAGCAATCTAGCATCATTGGGAAGGACTTTATGCCCTGAATTAGGATATAAAGGATCTATTCCACATGAGGATTTGGTTGTGTCTCATCTTCTGGATCAACGTAATGAATTGATGAACTATCTTCGACAAGATATCCTTATCTTAGGTGGTGTGATGTTAAAGGCTCAAGAGATTCATTGGTCAGAGTAGAAAATTGATATCGAGGAGATGATGACACTGTCTTCGCTTTCCTTTCTAATCTTTCGTATGAAATATCTGGATGATCAGATCGATGTTCTTCATATACCTAATAGAAACCAAGACACTTTTATTAGGCGCGGATATTATGGGGGTCATGTGGATTTATATCTGCCCTATGGTGAGAATCTTCACTACTACGATGTGAACTCTCTATATCCCTTTGTAATGAAATCCTATCCGATGCCTTGTGGTGAACCTGTCTGGCATAATAATTTGGAGTACGTTAGTTTGGATAGTATGTATGGATTTCTACAAGCTTATGTTGTCTGTCCTACTAGTCTATCACGTCCATTCTTGCCATATAAGGATAAATTTGGTACTTTAATCTTTCCTACAGGTAAATTCATTGGAGTCTTTTATAGCGAAGAGTTGAAGTTTGCACGTGATTTAGGCTACAAAATCATTCCTCTTAGGGGATATTTGTTTCCGAAGAAGTCCTATCCTTTCGAAGGTATCATCTCAGACCTCTATGATAAAAGACTAGAAGCTAAGAAAAGAGGAGATGAAACTATGACATTTTTTTAGAAAATACAAATGAACTCGCTCTATGGTAGATTTGGTATGAATCCAGAAACAACAATGACCGAGATCTGCAATCAAAAGGAATACGAGGAATTTATGAAGAAGGATTATTTTCAATCCGCTGAAAAGCTTAACGATCATTACTATATTGTCAATTACATTACCAATAGTAGCTTTGAAGACGACGTTTCCTGGATAGCTCCTAAGATGTCGGCTATTCAATTAGCTGCTGCTATAACAGCTTGTGCTCGTATTCATATGTATCCACACATTTCCAGACCAGACTGTTACTATACAGATACTGACTCAATAGTTCTTGGAAGTCCTCTTTCAGACGATTTCATCTCATCCTATGAATTGGGTAAGTTTAAACTCGAAAACCGTGTCAAGTGTGGAATCTTCTTAGCACCAAAGAGTTAGATGTTAAAAACGGAAGATGAAAGAGAAATTATTAGACACAAGGGTCCAGCTAAAAATTTAGTAACTTCAGAATGGTTTCAAAAGCAATTTGCTGAAACATCTCTAACGGAACTGATCCCCATTCATGCTAATTTCAGAATAGATTGGAAAAACCTCAAGATTCTCAAAAAAGATATTATTCTCCGACTGGGACTACCACAGAGTTCGAAAAGAAAGAATGTCTATGATTCTAATAATGTCTGGATAGAAACACAACCTATCAATGTCATTGACATAGGAACGCAAGATGCTACTACTATTTTCAAATATGAGCAAATGATGGGGGAAACAGTCTGTCAGTCCACTACTGAAGGTCAAAAGACCACTACTGTTCAACCTACTCTCAACAATACCAAGGACCACGACAATAGCTCACCCGATATACCCATGAATCAAAGCAAATAAATGAGGATGGCCCCTTCCTTATCTGCCAACTCTCCGGTTCAACCGTTAGACCGGTCCATTAATGAAACAAGATAAAATACATGATCCAAGGGCGCGGGCGCTCCTACTTCTGTTAACTATGACTTTCATCTGTTCACTCGAGACTACTTCGTCGGTTTTGAGGATTCTCACCACAAGGTAGCTGTTCTCTCGTGTCCCAGAGGTCAGGGACACGAGTGAATAGTTGTAGTCTCGTATCGTTCTTCCTAGTCTAGTATCGAAAAAAGAGAGTCGCACTGCTTTGAGTAAACTAGTGTATTATCGAATCTAGAAATAGTATAGTCAAGAAGATGTAGAAAATTTCAAATAGAATCGAAAAAAACAGCAAGTCTTCTTCTATCGTTCGTGCTCCGAGCCGTAACCAAAGCTAGCAGCCTTTCTTCCTCGGGCATAGATTCTTTGCTTAGCCGAATTTACAAAGTTCCAAGAAAAGCTGATCCAAGACGACTAGAACTTAACTTGAAATATGCCAGAAGTGATCGGAAGGTAAAGTCAACCTTCCCTTAAGCCTAAAGCGGCTAGATCGACTGAGTACCAGTACTGCCAGAGCAGGAAATAAGTATACTGCTCTAAGTCTTACTTAAAATATCATATCCCGGGGTCTATCCTTTCTGGCAGGGTGACTTATTCTAGCACTTTTGAATTCTGTACCTGACTCTTCTGTCTTCCCTTTTCCTCTTCACTGTTAGAGAAGAAGTGTGTGAAAGACGCGCAAGGGTTTTGTATCCTAGAAAATCTCTTTACACGGCAAAAAGGCCGTTAGGATGGTAGTAGTTCTGGGTACAGCGGGGAGATATTGGGGACAAGTCTCCCTCGATCTACCAAGAACCTCTTGGCAAACTCTACACAACCTGTGTTGGATATCAAGGATTTCATAGTAGAAATCTTTACTCCTAATTTATCCAACGGGAGCTAGACGGGGATCTGTGATGAGAATATCATCACCGAGTACAGCATACTGCTGAAACTTCCTTCCCCAGCCAACCACACCATAAGATGATGTGAGAAGGCGAAGAGAGGCCAAGAGCCGTAATAGCCTAACCTAAGGGCTGACCAGCCACAAACGAGACTTGAGACCGGCAGAATTTACAACACGGTCAAAGAGATGCTGGAAGATTTCAAACAAGACGAGAAGCGGCTGTCAAGTCGTATGAGAAAGTCTCAACAGCTCCCTTCAACTTAACCAAAGGCCCTGTCTGATCGAACATCTTGTGGTATCCTTTTCAAAACAGAAGCGGCTTTAAGAGCCTTTGATGAATGTAATTCCCTATGGAAAAAATACGTCTCTTGCCCGCCTAGTAGGCCGGTGATTGGGGGAATCCCCATCAGGTCTGGAGAGGGGGACCAATGCCTTTCTCGAACCACGGTTCCAGAAAAGACCTTGTTCCACTTGTCTCTCGCAAACCGGAGACGAGGGACTTTTAAGCCTTGCGACCACTGCACTAACTTATGTGTAGGGAGGGGTAGGCTCAAACTCTAACCCATGGTAGAGAGGTAGAGTTTAGATCCATGGGCAATACCTATCAATTAGCTCAGGTAACTTCAATTTAAAATATGAGACAACTGATAGAATACTGTCCATATCAGCAGGAGGAGAGGTAAGGTCTTGTTAGAGCCGGAAGGGGATTAGCGCTGTATGAATAAGTAAGCGGCTAGAAGGTGCCAGCCTAGGTGCGAGTAAGTAAAGGACTGGGGGCTTGAGAGCTGGTGCTGTCACGGGGATTGGGATAGACTAAGCTTTTAGAGATAGAGGAAGCGTGGCGCGAGTCAGTCAGTCAACTTTTTCGGTGGAATAAGTCCCTGCCTTTCTTAGTAAGCTAAGCCGTAGTATGCTTTTGAAGAAGATCCTTCCCACTCCTTATCTGTATTATTTCTTGAACTGCGAGACTAAAGGATGTGAAACCGCTTTAGAGCAGGAACAACAAGAGCAGCAATTATCCCTCGCTTTCTCAGAAGCAAGAAAAGAAGGCTAGAAGAGCAAAGCAAGCAGTCTTTCCCTTCTGTAACTTACTTAGCTATCTTTCATCTTGTGACTTGAGTACTTCCTTTCCTGATGATACTTCTCCGGATGTACTACTTCCGAACCTGCCATCTTCCGCTTTCAATTCAGAATCGGCTTGCCCGCTCACCCTTGGCGGCAGGTCTTCGCCCGCTTCACTTTCTTAGCTGCATTCTTAGCTGCTTTATCCCTCCCGAATTCAAGAGCTACACCGGCTACATTCGGAAGCAACAACGGCTTAAGGATTAGCTTCGTTCTAAGCAGCATTAGCTGCATTCTAAGCAGGAATTATTCCACTCATTCTAAGAACAACTTTCTTATCTTAGCAGCAATAGCTACACCGGCTTAAGAAGGAAGAGCGGAAGAAGCGGCTTAAGCTACTTCATTATCCCTCTCGTCTCTAATAGCAACTTTTCACTCAAAAGCAAGACCGCAACAACGAATCAACTCTTAGCTACAAGAGCCACTTTCTTCGTCCTCTCTAAAAGCAGGAAGCAAGGAAAGGGCAAGTTCTTTTGGTTAGGATGCCGCCAACAACAGACGCTCACTTCGCCCTCCCCGAGGAAAGAAAGACCAGCGGTGGCTACAACAGCTGTCAAACCAGAAAGAGCCGGGTGCTAACTTAGGAATAAAAGCAGTAGCTGCGAAGCTAGGATAGACGGGTTCATCGATCCGGGAACAAGAACCGGCGAGTGATATCCTGACTTTGAGCTTAGCAGCACCGGCTGAGGAATTCTTTTTTTAGGCGGGAAAGCGAATCAGAGGAACTACTGGTCTCTCGAGCCTCCCTTTCAAAACAAGGAACTTCAAAGCGTTTTTTAAGTTTGGCGGGAAAAGCGAAGTGACTCTTACTTGTATATTCTAAGTAAATACTTGGTCGGATTCATTCGTGAAATTATGGCCTATTCTATTAATTGGATTAAGCGCTTTAACAACTTATCTGCTATAACAGCGGATACGCGACATCTCATTTCCGACTCAAGTATAGGCCATGCTGATAGACCTCAGTCCCTACGTAAAGGGAATGCGCATAGACCTGTTTTGAAAACAAAGCCCCTCGTAGGCCCCATTTCAAAGAAAGGGGGGATTGGCCCTGACTGAGATGGCTTTTTTTAGGATGAAACAAGCCGAGAAAGAATCAATCGACAAAGGTTCTCCAACCAAACCAAGTGGATCAAGTTCCGCCAACTGCAAGAATGAAGCCAATACAATAGGTGGTATAAAGAAGACACTGGCCGTCGCCTCACTGAATCTGACGATAAGGCTAACTATGGTGCTAGACCTATTAGCCTCGCTTTGGACTGCTCTGCTAACGCCCGGGATAAACAACAACAACTAAAAATAAGTAATTAGGGGATTGAAATGAATTCCTGCTTTAGTTTTTTATCCCTCCCTTCATTCAGGCAAGACTCTTCCACCATTACCACTTCGAAAGAGACTAGGCGCTGACCGATAGTATTAGAAGGAGTAGGCGATGACTGACTGAGAGGCGGATTTCACTCTTTGGTGATGGATTAGGACTTAGGTGGGCGGCTTACCTTATTATCACTCCAAATTGCTCAAGAATAGCTGGGATGGGAGAAGAACTGGCTGTCTTGCCTTTGCCAGTGAACCTCTTAGACTTGAGGAAAAGGCCAATAGCCGATAGCTGATGTCATCTCTCTTATTCACGTTCATCATAAAAAGAGTCGGAACCAGAAGACGTCTTAACACTTTTATTTTTGAAAGTGGCCACAGCAAACCAAGCCCCCAAAGAGGTTGCCGAGCTCAAAGACGCTCCCCCAGAGCTGGAAGACAGAGGGACTAGGCTGGATGGAATGAAGGCTTCGGCTCCCTTGTCCCTTGGGCTTAGTCCACTACCGCTCCCTTTTCCTCTCCTTGTCAGTCGAGATTTTTGAAACCTCTCCCTATGGTCGAGCGACTTCGTTCCTCTCCTTGTCAGTCGAGAAACTTCAATACCTCCACAACATCAGTAGAGCGACCCCTTCCTCTCCCTATGGTCGAGATTCTAAATAAACCTCTCGTTATCTCTCGAGAAACTCCTAAACCAAACAAGCCAGGGAAGATGCGACCCATAACACAACCGCATAAGGAAGATTTCATTGTTATGGATGCCCTCTCACAACTATTAAACATTGTTTTTGAGGACATCTTCCTGACCCAGTCTCATGGCTTTCGGAAAGGAAGAGGACCTATTACCTTTTTCGCGCATGTGCAAAGTTGGGGAGAAGTTGATAGGTTAATCAAAGCTGATATAGTTGGATGCTTTGACAACATCGAGCATGCTCTCCTTAATTCGAGAGTACGATTGAACATTGGCAATCATAATGAAAATTAGGGCGTTTGTAACCTAATAGCAGCCTTCTTAAAAAAAACGGATATAAATATAAAGGACAAGGATGGGAACAATTATGCACCTCAAACAAAACCCTCAAGGCAGTCCTCTATCCCCCGTTCTTATGAATATCTTTCTTCACCAACTGGATATTAAGATCCAAACCTTTATGAATACAGAACATAGGCTTTGATATGTGCGCTATGCAGATAATATGGTCTTCGCTATAATAAAAGGAGAGGATTCGGAAAGGATCAATCAACGCTTTCAACAACTCTTTAAAGAGGCTTTGACCGAGCTCCAACTTGAAGCAACCAGTCTGGAACTCCTTCGAGGAATTAGCAATCCCTGCCAAACCTTGGTTTTAGGAGTGCTTGTCTCAATCAGTCCGAATGGAACCGGATGAAAGCACCCATTAATCGATTCAAAAAAAAAATGGAATCTCATAAGAGATATGAAAAAGAAAAGGATCCTACCTTTTTATGAAGGGGCGCTCCTACCTAAGGTATTCCAATATCTAGCTCTATACTCGTGCTGTTGCAATGCAAATGATGTACTCAAATATTGAGTAAATGTATGCAAACAAAGATTCAAGGTATTTCAACAACTAAACAAGAGACCGAATAGGAAGGGACGCTCGAATCCTGAACTTGAAAAACATCAATACGCACTTCAAACAATATCAACTGAAAATGCGTATGAAAAGAGAAGAATTCATTGCCCTGGAAAAACAAACAAAGAATAAACGATCATAAATGAACCCCCTCGTCCTTTGTTTCATATTCCCAATCTTTATGCTGTTAAAAGCAGTGCTCCCCCTTTTCGTTGAACTAATTACCAACTGACCTTTAACCAAGTTCCCTTCTCAACCAAACAAGCCACCATTCATTTTTTTTTGAGAAGAGAAGAAGAGCGGAAAGAAAAAAAATTTGAAATTGAAAAAATGGCCGATATGTTGTACCACTTAGTACTACTTCAACATCACAGCCCGCATTGGGGGAACTGAAGGCACAAACTGCCCAGATGTTGAAAGAGGGGATTGGCGAAGAAATGGATTCATTGGTGCGGGTGCGCACTAATAAATTACAATTTCCGCCGACGCACAATGTAGAGAATCTCGTCAATCACTTAACACACACGAATACAACCAATCTTCCGGCCCTCTATGAGGTTTATGCAAATCTTCTCTTTCTGGGGGCTGCGAGTCCATATTTCACAGAAGCACTTCGAATTCTGGGTCAATATTGGAGTAGCGGCGGTTAATGTTAATATATTTTTATTTTGTTTTTTTCGCCTATTCCTTATTCAAATTCAAACTTCTGCTTTTGTGGTACGCGTTCTGTCTTTTTTGTTTCCTTTCCCATGTCTTTCTTGGTCGGACCAACCCAACCGGCCCAGCGATTTCTATTTCCAACAAGTCTTTCTGCATTTTTAGAGCAAGAAGCGGAACTACAGGGATGAAATTCAAAGTGTTTCTTACGATTACGCCCAACAGCCCACTTGAGCAATTTGCCATTCTCCCATTGATTCCTATGAATATAGGAAACTTGTATTTCTCATTCACAAATCCATCTCTGTTTATGCTGCTAACTCTCAGTTTGGTCCTACTTCTGGTTCATTTTGTTACTAAAAACGGAGGGGGAAACTCAGTACCAAATGCTTGGCAATCCTCGGCAGAGCTTATTTATGATTTCGTGCCGAACCCGGTAAACGAACAAATAGGTGGTCTTTCCGGAAATGTTAAACAAAAGTTTTCCCCTTGCATCTCGGTAACTTTTACTTTTTCGTTATTTCGTAATCCCCTTGGTATGATACCTTATAGCTTCACAGTTACAAGTCATTTTCTCATTACTTTGGGTCTCTCATTTTCCATTTTTATTGGCATTACTATAGTGGGATTTCAAAGAAATGGGCTTCATTTTTTAAGCTTCTCATTACCCGCAGGAGTCCCACTGCCGTTAGCACCTTTTTTAGTACTCCTTGAGCTAATCCCTCATTGTTTTCGCGCATTAAGCTCAGGAATACGTTTATTTGCTAATATGATGGCCGGTCATAGTTCAGTAAAGATTTTAAGTGGGTCCGCTTGGACTATGCTATGTATGAATGATATTTTGTATTTCATAGGAGATCCTGGTCCTTTATTTATAGTTCTTGCATTAACCGGCCCGGAATTAGGTGTAGCTATATCACAAGCTCATGTTTCTACGATCTCAATCTGTATTTACTTGAATGATGCTACAAATCTCCATCAAAGTGGTTATGTTATTTATTTATAATTGAACAAAAGCGAGGAACCTTCCTTCTGTCCTTCCTTTCCCCCGGATCGACAAAAAAAAAGATTCCGAGCGCGTCTGGTCAAAGTCTATCTTGTCTTTACCACGAGTAATTTTCCTTGGCTAACAAACATTGTCGTTTTGCCCATATCCGCGGGTTCTTCAATTGTGTTTCTCCCTCATAGAGGAGAGGAAAGAAGTTAGGTGGTATACTAGATTTATCCGCTTATTGGAACTCCTTCTAATGACCTATGCATTCTGTTATCATTTCAAGTTGGACGATCCGTTAATCCGGAAGAAACGAACTCTTTCGCGCACTTTGAATCGAAAGTTAGCACTTATAAAGGGTTGCCTCGGTCTATCAGTTAAGTAATCTGTCTATCCATCTGAGTTAGACCTAAGATCTAAGGGGAGCACTTCCTCGTAGGGTAACCAAACCATGCCTCGACCCATTGATTTCTTTGTGCTCTCCGAACCATCTCGACACTCACTTACCACCAACTCAAGCAAGACTCAATAGCGAAAGTCGAGTTAGGGAGGCTGACCCTGTAACTAACGCAAGCAGGGGGGGGGGCTGCGACGCTTTCCTTGTGAAGCCGCTTCCTAACATTAACATTAGGTGTAGATCGAAACTGAGAGTCTGGAGAGGGTCTTGTCACGAGTTACGCTAAGCATAGAGCTGTGTGCCGGGCCATCTAAGGACGCGGATCTGTCTGCTGAGGGATGCTATATAGCGCCTTTGTGGGCACGCTGAATTACCACCACAAGGCGATCGAAGTGAGCTGGCAGAGAGCCTTTCCAAATCCAAAAAAGACGGCTTAGAGCGCCAGTCAGGCTCGTAGCAAGGAAGAGTTTGATATGATATTTAAAAAGGGCGGAAGATAGTTGGTTTGCACCTCCACTTATGGTAACCAAAGTCTTTCCCGAAAAGGGGTGGAAGCGTTGAGTCTGTTGTGAGATTGGCTATAGGATAGAGCCGGTGCTTTATTTTCTTAGGAAGCAGGTCTCTCTTATGAGGGATCTGAGTTGGATATAGATAGGTTTTCTTTAACCCTGAGGGGAAAGCCCTAAAGGCAAGGCAGGTGCTTCCTAAAGCCCTAAAAATCCCGTTCTTCACCGCTGTCACGCTCATAGCAAGGCAAGCAATGCTTATCATACATAGCAAGGCAAGCAATGCTTATCATACGTCATTCTAAAGATAAGGGAAGAAGGGAGGAAGGAACGCCATCCACGTATTTCCAGTCGGAAATCCACTCAGAAAGCTTCACCTTTACTAGTGCGCAGCACCTTTGGCAGCCATTACTACGCACTTCGATAGAGACGCCACACACGCCTTAAGCAGCTCTATCAGATACCAGTCCAATAGCACTACTGCTGGAAAGGATTTCTCCTCACAGCAAGCTTTTGATCGTTCTTCCAAACGAACAGACCAAGACGGGTCGTCACTCCTTCAGATAGGGGCACAGCGAGGCACTCTCTCGCGCTCGAGGCAAGGTCGGACTTAACAGTTGGTCGGGCTCAGACTTCCAAGTCAGTTCAGGCTCACCTCACACTAACCAAATCGGAAACTCATCACTTGAGAGTGCGATCCAGTAAAGGATCGAGAAAGAACTAATTGCATATATAACTAAGATGTGGTATTGGACCCGCTTCTCTAGCTATAGTAAGGTACTGGCATTGAGGAACTGGGGGCCAAATGAGCCCGCAAGCACGGTCCAGTAGGGCCAGCGCGGCCGGTCACCCACCTGCTAAGATCCATTCCAAGCTTGAGGAAGAATCAGATATCACTAAAGCTTACTCGAGAGTGAGGAG